CGGAAGGCTCACAGTGATCCTGGGGAAAGGTTTTGGGATAGGGCAGGGGAGTTGAGTGGGGGTGAACTCACTTACTGCGAAGGGAGAGAAAAGAAATTTAAAAGTGAACATAATCATGTCAGTAGAGATGAAATCTTTAGGGTGGGATCTTTACCGGCCACCTAGGTAGCTTTGGGGGGCGGGACGGCTTGGGGCTTAGGACCCCTGAGGGAAGGGGGCCTAAGCGGGGGGTTATCTCATTTTTAAAAATGATTTTTCGGGGACAAGGGGGGAAACCTAAGAGCTATGTATAACAAGCATACGGAATGTACTATAAGGGAAGACTAAGTGACCTGTTTGATTATATCCCAGAGCTAGTCCCGGTAGAGATTACGGGCTAGGCGGGACCCCTCGCCCCGCCGCGGCCCCTTCATGCCGAGGCCCCTTAGAGATAAATCTTGACGCTAAGGGGACGAAAAAGTCCCTGAAAAGTGCAAGATAGGCTCATTGAGAAAGCAAGTTGGACCTCCCTTCGCTGTTAGGGCTCAGATACAAGAACCCCCCTGGGGCAGGACGAGTGGCAAGGATGGTCGTCTCCTACTGCGCAAAAAAGAGTAAGAAACAGGCGAGTCCCAGGAACTTGGGCAGTTCCTTACGACAGCAGGAGAGCTGAAGACGTGTTTTCTAGGAGCTTACACTGGGCAGCGAGGGGAAATGAGAGGTCTTTGGAGTACTTGTTACTTGGAGAAATCCCAAGATCAATGGAATTAAGACCCGTCGAACCTATGACGAAGGCTGTGCTTTTCGGCAGATCGGGGATATGTGAATTCCCGATCGGTGCTAGCGGTTGAAGCGGCATGGACCTTTAAAAGAAACTAGTATGGAGAAATTCAAGGAGGATAATTGGTTGTATAACGAAACGGAATTAATTCCTGAGTTTCCCCAGGAAATCGAAGTACATAATCCATAGTAGCACAAAAAGGGCATCATAAGAAAACTCCTAGATACGTTTTTTAAAAAGTGTGAAAAAAGTGAAAAAAGTGATTTTAAGAAATTTCAAGGGAAAATAAACTATTTTGTGGCACCGCGAAAAAAGTGGAAAAAAAAGTGAAAAAAAATGAAAAATTTTAAAATTCCAAGAATTTCCGCCCCCCGGCCCCCGGGGACCCCCCCCTGGCCCCCCGGAAAATGGGGGCTTGCCCCCCCCCCCCCGGCCAGCTGCCCCCCTGACCCCTGGAAAATGGGGGCTTGCCCCCCTCCCTGGCCAGCTGTCCCCTCCTGGTCTCGGGAAAATAGGGGCTCGCCCCCCCCCCAGCCCCCGGGGACCCCTCTCCTGGCCCCCCGAAAATGGGGGCTCGCCCCCCTCCCTGGCCAGCTGCCCCCTCCTGGCCCCCGGAAAATGGGGGCTTGCCCCCCTCCCTGGCCAGCCGCCCCCTCCTGGTCTCGGGAAAATAGGGGCTCGCCCCCCCCCAGCCCCCGGGGACCCCTCTCCTGGCCCCCCGAAAATGGGGGCTCGCCCCCCTCCCTGGCCAGCTGCCCCGGAGAGGTGGGGGCCTGCCTTCTGAGGGCGGGGGTGAAGCCCGGGCCCTTAATATTGTGTGGCAGAATCCGGTAATTAAAGGTGAGAGGAGTGTTTGAAAGTGCTTGGGAAGAATTGAGAAAATTGAGAGAGCCAAGGCTTTTAAACGAGCTTGAGGTAGAGAAAGTTTAGGGGAGGTGGGTTGGGGGTTAGGTGGGCTGTCTCCGAGAGCGTGGGTAGCGAAGTACTGGGGAGGGTAAATTTCCTTCTCCTTTATACACTAAGGGGGAGTCAAGCCCCCGACGTCCAGCTTACAAGGCTGGTGCTCTCTCACTGAGCTATTAATGCAAAGTCACTTAAGGGACTTGTTCTCAAGTCAGCCAGCAGTGGGGGTTAGGATGAGGAATAAGAGAAAATACAGAGTTGAGGCCACTTGTCCGATGATGACGAAGGGGTATTCTACCGGCATCCCTCCGATTCAAGTGAGAATGAGTATATCTGCTACTAGTGCTCAAAATAGAGTTTGGGTGAGGGGCCGGAATATTAAGCCCCGCTGTTTGGATGTGTGTAGGATTGGGACAAGAATAAGGACAAGGATGGAAAAGAGGAGGGCTAGAACTCCCCCTAGCTTGTTGGGAATGGACCGTAGGATTGCATAAGCAAAAAGGAAGTATCATTCTGGCTTAATGTGTGGTGGGGTAACTAGGGGGTTGGCAGGGATAAAGTTGTCTGGGTCTCCCAGCAGATTGGGAGAGAAGAGGGCTAGGGCTGTTAGGGCACTGAGGAGGGCTAGGAAGCCGAGGAGATCTTTGTAGGAGAAGTACGGGTGAAAGGAGACCTTATCTGCGTCCGAGTTAAGGCCTGTTGGGTTATTGGAGCCGGTCTCGTGGAGAAATAGGAGGTGGACTAGAGTGGCGGCTGCAATAATAAAGGGGAGTAAGAAGTGGAAGGTGAAAAATCGGGTGAGGGTAGCGTTATCTACCGAGAAGCCCCCTCAGATTCATTGGACTAGGGTTCCGCCTACGTAGGGAATAGCTGAGAGCAGGTTGGTAATAACTGTAGCCCCTCAGAAGGATATTTGGCCCCACGGGAGTACGTATCCTACAAAGGCGGTGGCCATGACGAGGCCCAGGAGAACTACTCCAATGGTTCAGGTCTCTTTGTAGAGGTAAGAGCCGTAATAGAGGCCTCGGGCAATGTGGAGGTAGATGCAGATAAAGAAGAAGGAGGCCCCGTTTGCATGGAGGCTTCGGATAAGTCAGCCATAGTTAACATCCCGGCAGGTGTGGACTACTGAGGAGAAGGCTGTAGAGATATCGGAGGTATAGTGTATGGCTAGGAATAGCCCTGTTAGGATTTGGGAGAAGAGGCATAGTCCAAGGAGGGAGCCAAAGTTTCATCAAACCGAGATATTGGAGGGGGCTGGGAGATCAACAACTATGTCATTAGTGATCTTTATTAAGGGGTGAATCTTTCGCAGGCTGGCCATTAGGTTTTTGTAGTTGAATCACAACGGTGGTTTTTCAGGCCATTGGTCTCGGTTAGACTCCGAGTAAAAATAATGACCTACTTGATGTTCATAATACTATTGGGGCTGGTGTTGGGGTTAGTGGCGGTTGCGTCTAACCCGTCTCCATACTTTGCTGCCCTAGGGTTGGTAGGGGTGGCAGGGGTTGGTTGTGGGGTGTTGGTAGAGTTCGGGGGTGCTTTTTTATCCTTGGTGTTGTTCTTAATTTATCTAGGTGGAATATTAGTGGTGTTTGCTTATTCGGCGGCCCTGGCTGCAGAGCTTCACCCCGAGGCCTGAGGGGGGTGGTCTGTCATAGGGTTAGGGCTTACTTACATGGCTGGGGTGGTAGGGGGATATCTTTATTTGGGTGGGAAGTGGTTTGAGTATTCATGGGTTCCTGTAGTGGAGCTGAAGGGGCTGTCCTTGTTTAGTGGGGATACAAGTGGAGTTGCCTTGATATACTCCTCGGGCGGAGGCCTTTTAGTGTTGGTTGCTTGAGCCCTTTTGCTTACGTTAGGGGTGGTGTTGGAGTTAACCCGGGGGCTTAGTCGAGGGACCCTTCGGGCGGTTAGGCCGATAGAAGGACAGAAAGGGTGAGGGTTATTATGAGGAGGGTGAAGTAGGTTTTTACTAGGCCTCGTTGGATATTACTTGTGGCGGAGATGAGGGGGAGTTGTGGGGTGGTGGCAGCCTTAGGGCCTGACTTCTCTAGTCATGTTTGGTCTATGGCTTGAGTTGCTATTTTCTGACCCAGGGAGAGGTTTACCTTAGGTATTAGTCGGTGGATAACTATTGGGAAGAAGCCTAGTATATTGGAGAAATGATGGGGGGTTGGTAGGGGAGAGGGTTTGAGTTGTTTAGAGGTTATTATTGCAAGTTCTAAGGCCACTAATAGGCCTAGGATGCTGACGGCCAGTGCCCCTAGTTTTAGGGGGACGGGTATAGTTATGGTAGGAGTTTTAAGGGCGTTGATATTAAGAGTGATAACTAGGCCTGCTGCGATGCTCCCTCAGGCTAAACGTTTGATTGGGTTGGTGACTTGGGGGTTGTTTTCGTTGATGGGGGCGTAGGTTGAGAACCGGGGAAAGCCTATAGAGACAAAGAAAATGACTCGGAGGCTATAAGCTGCTGTGAGTGCGGTGGCAATCAGGGTGGTGGCTAGGGCTCAGGCGTTAATGTGAGAGGTATTTAAGGCCTCAATAATGGCATCTTTGGAAAAGAAGCCTGCGAGGAAGGGGGTTCCAGCAAGGGCTAAGCTGCCTAGTGTTAGGCAGGATGAGGTGAAGGGGGCTAGATGGTGCAGACCTCCCATCTTCCGAATGTCCTGCTCGTCGTTTAGACTGTGGATAATTGAGCCGGAGCATAAAAATAATATTGCTTTGAAGAAGGCGTGGGTGCAGATGTGTAGAAAGGCGAGTTGGGGTTGGTTGAGTCCAATTGTGACCATCATTAGTCCTAGTTGGCTAGAGGTAGAGAAGGCAACGATTTTCTTGATATCGTTTTGGGTGAGGGCACAGATGGCCGTGAAAAGGGTGGTTAGGGCCCCTAGACATAGACATGTGGTAAGGGCTGTCTGATTGTGCTCTATTATGGGGCTGAGGCGGATAAGGAGGAAGATCCCTGCTACTACTATTGTGCTTGAGTGTAATAGGGCAGAGACAGGGGTGGGGCCTTCTATGGCGGCTGGAAGTCAGGGGTGTAGTCCAAATTGGGCAGACTTTCCCGTGGCGGCCAGAATGAGGCCTAGTAGTGGGAGGGTGAGGTTGAAGTCTTGGGAGATAAAGAAGACTTGGCTAAGTTCTCAGGAGTTAAGGTGGGTTGCCATTCAGGCTATGGCCAGGATTAGTCCAATATCCCCCACTCGGTTATAAAGAACGGCTTGAAGCGCCGCTGTGTTGGCATCGGCTCGGCCATATCATCAGCCAATTAGTAGAAAGGATATGATTCCAACCCCCTCTCAGCCAATAAAGAGTTGAAATATATTATTGGCCGTTACCAGGATAATCATTGCTACAAGAAATAACAAGAGGTACTTAAAGAACCGGCTGATATGGGGGTCCGCGTGTATGTATCAGAGGGCAAATTCTAGGATAGACCAGGTTACATATAGGGCAATTGGGGTGAAGATTACGGAGTAGTAGTCATATTTGAGGCTAATCAGGATGTTGAATGAGTTGGTGTTTATTCATGTTCAAGAGGCGGTGGAGGCTTCAACCCCTTCGTTTAGAAAGAGGGTGAGCGGGAGGAGGCTGGCTAGGAATGCAAGTTTGACTGCAGTTTTGACGTGGGAGTTAGCTCAGTGGGGGGCTTTGGGGCTGGGGCTTAGGGAGGAGACTAAGGGGTAGAGTAGGAGTATAAAGATGAGGAGAAAACTTGTATTTAGGAGAGAGGGGAGAGAAAACATGAGCTCCTACTTGGAGTTGCACCAAGAGTTTATGGCTCCTAAGGCCAGCGGATGGCTATTATCCTTTAGGAGCAGGATTACGAGGGAGCCTAGGAGTTTAGCCTAGGGGATAAGAATTAGCAGTTCTTGTTGCTACGGGCCTCTCTCGGTAGGTCAGGGGAGTTTAGCCCCTATTTCTGGAATCACAATCCAGCATTTTACTTAAATTAGGCCAACAGGCGGTTCACCCTCATATCAATTCAGGTTTGAGGATTAGTAGGAGCAGGGGGGCAAGGTGGAGTAACATCAGGGCGTGTTCTCGTGTGTGGGTGGGTTCTAGGTAGATAATATGGTGTGGCAGAGTCCCGCGTTGAGAAACTAAGAACATGTGTAGGGAGTAGCCTGCGGTAATTAGGACTCCGGCCCCGGTGGTGGCCAGGGTGAGTGGGGATCAGTTAAATAGGGATGAAATAATTATGAGTTCGCCTATGAGATTAGGTAAGGGGGGAAGTGCTAGGTTGGCGAGACTCATAATAAATCATCATGCTGTTATTAAAGGCAGAACTATTTGGAGGCCTCGGGCTAGCAGTATTGTTCGCGTGTGGGTGCGTTCGTAGTTTGTATTGGCTAGGCAGAATAGGGCGGAAGAGGTAAGTCCGTGGGCAACTATAAGGATGATTGCTCCCGTGAGGCCTCAGTAGGTTTGGGTGAGGATGCCGCTGGCGACTAGGCCTATGTGTCCTACAGAGGAGTAGGCAATTAGGGACTTAAGATCTGTTTGTCGTAGGCAGACTGAGGCGGTTATAACAACCCCTCAGAGGGCTAAAATAATAAAGGGGTAGGAAAGTTCTTTGGAGAGAGGGGCCAAGACCACCATAATACGAATTATCCCATAGCCTCCTAGTTTGAGTAGTACGGCGGCAAGGATCATGGAGCCTGCAATGGGAGCCTCAACGTGGGCCTTAGGGAGTCAGAGGTGGACTCCGTATAGTGGTATCTTAACTAAAAAAGCCAGCAGGCAGGCAGCCCATCAGAGGCCCCCGGCAGCTGGGGAGGGGGCGAGGAGTTCTGAATATTGAAGGGTTAATATGGAGAGTGAGCCCGTGTTGTTTTGTAGGAAAAGGAGTGCAACCAGGAGGGGGAGTGATCCGGCAAGAGTATAAAATAAGAAATATGTTCCTGCCCCTAGCCGTTCAGTCTGGTTCCCTCAGCGGGTGATAATAAATAAGGTGGGGATTAGGGTTGCCTCAAATATAAGATAAAAAAGGATGGTTTCTGTAGCTCCGAAGGCGGCAATAAGAAAAGCTTGAAGGAGGGTAAGCAGGGAGAGGAAAGACCGTTGGCGGTCAATGGGCTCGGTCTTAAGGTGGCTTTGGCTTGCAATAATTATGAGGGGGAGGAGTCAGCAGGTGAGGATTAGGAGGGGTGAGGAGAGGGGGTCGAGGGCTAGGAGCAGGTTAATTATGTTTCAGCCTGCTTCTGATCAGAGGTTGAGTCAGTGGAGGCTTAGTGTGGCAATTAAAAAGCTTTGGGTGAGTGAGAAGGCTCATAGTCACTTGGGTGCGGCAAGTCAGATTGTGGGTAAAAGTATGATGGTTATGGCAAAGATCTTTAGCATTGGAGCAGATTGAGGGACTGAAGGCGGTCAGTGCCATGGGTGCGGGCTGTGGCTACTAGTAGGGCGAGGCCAACACTTGCCTCACAGGCGGAGAGGGAGAGGAGGAATATAGGGGTTGTTGAGTATCCAATTACATTAAACTGCAGGGCCCAGATGGCTAGGGCAATAAAGAGGGAGAGTATTATACCTTCTAAGCAGAGGAGGGCAGAGAGAAGGTGGGTTCGATGGAATGCCAGCCCTACTAGGCCAAGAACAAATATGGAGGAGAAGGAGAATTGAGTGGGGGACATCGGGCAGTTGTGGAGTTGAACCACGGGCTTTTGAGCCGAAATCAAATGTTTTATTTAAACTAACTGCCTACTCTGCTCACTCTAGGCCGCCCTGTAGTCACTCGTAGATTAGGCCTAGGGTTAATAGAAAGAGGACGGAGGCAGCTCAGATAAAAGTGGTTGATGGGAGGGGTAGTTGGTCTCCCCAGGGGAGGGGTAGAAGGAGGGCGATCTCTAGGTCAAAGAGAAGGAAGAGGATGGCGATAAGGAAAAATCGTAGGGAAAATGGGAGTCGTGCGGAGCCTAAGGGGTCAAAGCCACATTCATACGGGGAAAGCTTTTCGTAGTCTGGGATAAGCTGAGGGAGTCAGAAGGAAACAGTAATAAGAATAATAGATAGGGTGGCAGCGATGGTTAGGGCGGCTATGACTAGGCTCATTATTTCCCCCTGGGGTTAAACCAGGATCGTGTGATTGGAAGTCACTTATACTGCTTGTACTAGGAAAATAGGATCCTCATCAATAAATAGAGATATAGAGGAATAGTCATACTACATCTACGAAGTGTCAGTATCATGCGGCGGCTTCAAAGCCGAAGTGGTGGTCTGATGTGAAGTGGTATTGGACTTGGCGGAGAAGGCAGATAGCCAAAAAAGAGGTTCCAACAATTACGTGTAGTCCGTGGAAGCCTGTGGCTACAAAGAAAGTGGAGCCGTATACTCCGTCAGCAATGGTGAAGGGGGCTTCATAATATTCTACGGCCTGGAGGAAAGTGAAGTAAAACCCTAGAAGAATGGTAAGGGCTAGTGCCTGGATCGCCTCCTTGCGGGTGCCCTCTATGATGCTATGGTGGGCTCAGGTTACGGTTACTCCGGAGGCTAGGAGAACAGCAGTGTTTAGCAAGGGGACTTCAAATGGGTTAAGGGCTAGGACTCCCGTAGGGGGTCAGCATCCTCCAAGCTCGGGGGTGGGGGCTAGGCTGGAGTGAAAGAAAGCTCAAAAAAATCCTAGGAAGAAGAAAACTTCAGATGTAATAAAAAGGATTATGCCATAGCGTAGTCCCTTTTGGACTGGTGGGGTGTGGTGGCCTTGAAATGTCCCTTCTCGGATAATATCTCGTCATCATTGATATATTGTTAGTAGTAATAGGGCCAGGCCTAGGGAAAGTAGTGTAGTTGAGTGGAAGTGAAATCAGATGGCAAGGCCGGAGGTCATCAGAAGTGCAGCGGTGGCCCCCGTTAGGGGTCATGGGCTGGGGTCTACTATGTGATAGGCGTGAGCTTGGTGGGCCATTATACGTTTTCTTGTAGGTACAGGCTGAGGAGTAAAACGAATACATAGGCCTGGATCATAGCAACAGCAATTTCGAGGAGGGTTAATAAAAAGAGAAGTGCCCCGGTAGAGATGGCAACAGCTGGTATTAGGGGAAGGAGTACAAAGGTTGCTGTGGAGGTTAATTGAATGAGGAGGTGCCCGGCTGTGAGGTTGGCTGTCAGGCGGACCCCTAGGGCTAGGGGTCGGATAAATAGGCTGATTGTTTCGATAATAATTAAGGCAGGAATTAAAGGAGTGGGGGTTCCCTCGGGGAGGAGGTGGCCTAGGGCGTGGGTGGGTTGATTGCGTATCCCGGTAATAACTGTGGCTAATCAGAGGGGAACTGCTAGGGCGAGGTTTAGTGAAAGTTGGGTTGTAGGGGTAAATGTATAGGGAAGGAGACCTAATATATTTAGGGTAATTAGATATATTATCAGGGAGACTAGTAGGACTGCTCACTTATGGCCTGCGGTGCTTAGGGGAAGAAGAAGTTGTTGGGTAAATCGGTTGATAAATCAGCCTTGAAGAGTAAGGACGCGGTTGTTGAGTCACCGGTGCGTTGCGGTGGGAAAAAGGGATCAGGGGAGGGTGAGGGCAATAATAATTAGAGGAATACCTAGAAGAAAGGGGCTTATGAATTGGTCAAATAGGCTTAGTGTCATGGTCAGGTTCAGGGTTGGGTTATAGGCTTTTTAAGGTCTTCGGGGGCGGGGCTGTTGGGGAAGATGTGGGTTGTGGTTTTTGCTGGGAGGATTGTTAGGAAGACCAGTCAAGAGTAAACAAGAATATAAAATCAAGGAGCGGGGTCCAGCTGTGGCATTTCACTAGGGGTGGGGTTAACCACCAGTCTTTAGCTTAAAAGGCTAATGCTGCGTTTGTTTAGCTTCCTAATGAGGCATCTTCAAGTATTCGGGAGGATCAAGTTTCGAAGTGGGTTAGAGGGACGGCTTCAACTACGATGGGTATAAAGCTGTGGTTAGCTCCGCAGATCTCTGAGCATTGTCCATAAAATACTCCGGGGTGGGAGGCGATAAAGGCTGTTTGATTAAGTCGGCCTGGGACTGCGTCCATTTTAATACCTAGTGCTGGGACTGCCCATGCGTGGAGTACATCTTCTGCTGAGACTAGTATCCGGATAGGGGACTCCACGGGTACAACTATCCGGTGGTCTGCCTCTAGCAGTCGGAACTGGCCCGGGGTGAGGTCTTGGGTGGGGATTATATATGAGTCAAACCCAAGGTCTTCATAATCTGTATACTCATAGCTTCAGTATCACTGGTGTCCTAGGGTTTTGATTGTCAGGTGGGGGTCGTTGATTTCGTCCATCAGATAAAGGATTCGAAGGGAGGGGAGAGCAATCAGGATAAGAATCACGGCGGGAAGAATAGTTCAGATAATTTCAATCTCCTGTGAGTCTAGGATATACTTATCTGTTAGTTTAGTTGAGACTGTTGTTAAGATAATATAGAGGACCAGCGTGCTAATTAAGAAAACAATTATTAGGGCGTGGTCGTGGAAATGAAGTAGTTCTTCTATCACGGGGGAGGCTGCGTCTTGGAAACCTAACTGTGAGGGGTGGGCCATTTGTTTATTTAGGGGTGCGTGGGGGTTTAACCCACAATCTTGCCTTGACAAGGCAAAGTAATGTTTTTACTAGCTCCCCATAAGAAAGTGGCAGAGTGGTTATGCGGTTGGCTTGAAACCAACTAATGGGGGTTCGACTCCCTCTTTTCTCGAAGTTTATTGGGTTGAACAAAGGCGGGCTCTTCGAAGGTGTGATGCGGGGGAGGGCACCCGTGAAGTCACTCTACGTTTGTGGAGGCTAGCTCTACCGAAAGGACTTCTCGCTTGGCGGCAAAGGCTTCTCAAATAATAAATAAAAATATAACTACAGCCACGAGGGAGACAAGGGAGCCAATGGAGGAGACGGTATTTCAAAGGGTATAGGCGTCTGGGTAGTCGGAGTACCGGCGGGGTATTCCTGCCAGCCCTAGAAAGTGTTGGGGGAAGAATGTGAGATTGACTCCTACAAATATTACCCCAAAGTGGACTTTAGTTCAAGTCTCATGTAGGGTGTACCCTGAGAACAGGGGGAATCAGTGGACGAAGGCGGCCACGATGGCAAACACAGCCCCCATAGATAAAACATAATGGAAGTGGGCAACTACGTAGTAAGTATCGTGGAGAACAATGTCAAGGGAGGAATTTGCCAGGACAATCCCTGTTAGGCCGCCCACCGTAAAGAGAAAGATAAAACCTAGGGCCCATAGTAGAGGGGTCTCCCACTTAATTGTTCCCCCGTGAAGGGTGGCAAGTCAGCTGAAAACCTTAACCCCCGTAGGAATAGCAATAATTATTGTTGCTGAGGTAAAGTAGGCTCGTGTGTCTACGTCTATCCCCACCGTAAACATGTGGTGGGCTCAGACAATAAACCCTAGAAGGCCAATGGCCATTATAGCTCAAACTATTCCTATATAGCCGAAGGGCTCTTTCTTACCTGAGTAGTAGGCTACGATATGGGAAATTATTCCGAAGCCAGGTAAGATAAGAATATAGACCTCGGGGTGTCCAAAGAATCAGAACAAATGTTGGTATAGAATGGGGTCTCCCCCTCCAGAGGGGTCAAAGAACGTAGTATTGAGGTTTCGATCTGTTAGGAGTATTGTAATTCCGGCGGCTAAGACAGGGAGGGAGAGGAGAAGGAGCACAGCCGTAATCAGGGTGGCCCATACGAAGAGAGGGGTTTGGTATTGGGAGATGGCTGGGGGCTTCATATTAATAATTGTGGTAATAAAGTTAATTGCCCCTAAAATAGAGGAAACCCCTGCTAGGTGGAGGGAGAAAATGGCTAGATCAACCGAGGCTCCTGCGTGGGCCAGGTTCCCTGCTAGAGGGGGGTATACGGTTCAGCCTGTTCCTACCCCGGCCTCCACTCCGGAGGAGGCTAGGAGGAGTAAGAAAGAGGGGGGAAGAAGCCAGAAGCTTATGTTGTTCATTCGGGGAAAAGCCATGTCAGGGGCGCCAATTATTAAGGGGATCAGCCAGTTCCCAAAGCCTCCAATTATGATAGGCATGACTATAAAGAAAATTATTACGAAGGCATGGGCGGTGACGATTACGTTATAGATTTGGTCGTCTCCCAGGAGGGCTCCTGGTTGGCTGAGCTCAGCTCGGATTAGAAGACTGAGGGCAGTTCCGACCATTCCAGCTCAGGCCCCAAATACTAGATACAGGGTGCCAATGTCCTTGTGATTGGTTGAGAAAAATCATCGAGTGATTGCCACAGGTAGGGCGGCCGAGGTAAGCGCTGGGTTGTAAACCCAAGAACAGGGGTTGAAGTCCTCTTCCTATCAAGCTCTGGGGTGTCACACGCCAGGTTGCAACCCTGGAGATGTAGGCAAACGCCTACCGGAGCTTCAATATCCTTACCCCGTGTCCCCCTCCCCCTCCCCCCACCCCCTCGCGGGGGGGGGCGGGGGATCGGGGTAAGGGTGTGAGAGGGTGGGGTGGTAGTTGGCGGGGTGGTATTAGGGTAGATGAAAGTTTGTTGGTTTAAACGTTTAGCTGTTAACTAAGAGTTTGGGGGATCGAAGCCCCCTCGTCTAGAAAGCCTTAGCTTAGTCAAAGTACCTGTTTTGCATATAGGAGATGTGGGGTAGTATCCCGCAGGTTTTAGCAGGGGCTGAGGGGGTTTCACCCTCGTTTGAGGCTTTGAAGGACTCTGGTTTAGTTTATCCTAAGCCCCTACGGGGTTAGAAGGGAGAGGGCGGTAGGGGTAAGGGGAAGGGCGGTTAGTGTAATGATCAGCATGGGGGGTAAAACCAGGGGGAGTTGGGCGGGGTTGAGTCGTCAGGTGGAGCTCATGGGTAGGGTGTTGGGGGCAGTGGTTAGGGAAATAGCGTAGCTGAGGCGGAGGTAGAAATAAAGGCTGAGAAGGGCTATTATGGCGGCTGCTGTGGCCGTGAGGATTATCTGTTGTTTGGTAAGCTCGAGGAGAATCATTCACTTAGGTGAAAATCCTAATAAGGGAGGAAGGCCCCCTAGAGAGAGGAGGGTGAGGGGAGTTAGGGCTGTCAGGGCTGGGGATTTAGTTCAGGTGGTGGCTAGGGCGTTAATGGTGGTGGCGGTGTTGAATTTAATAAGCAGGAAGGCAGAGCTTGTTATTAGGATATAGGTGGTTAGAGCAAGGAGGGTCAGGGAGGGGGAGAATTGAGTGATTAGGATTATTCAGCCTAGGTGTGCAATGGATGAATAGGCTAGGATCTTGCGGACTTGGGGTTGGTTGAGTCCTCCCCAGCCCCCAACTAAAATTGAAAGGAGGCCTAGGGTGGTGATGAGGGCATAATTGGAGTGGGGGAGCTGGAGGATAAGGGCAAAGGGTGCTAGTTTCTGTCATGTGGATAGGATGAGTCCGGTGGTGAGGTCAAGCCCTTGGAGTACCTCGGGAAGTCAGAAGTGTGTGGGGGCGAGTCCAAGTTTAAGTGAGAGGGCTATGGTAATGATTGTAACTGCCAGGGGAGAGGTTATGTCGGTGATGTTCCACTGGCCTGTAGTTCAGGCATTAGTTGTGCTGGCAAATAGGATTATGGCTGCGGCTGTGGCTTGTGTGATGAAGTATTTGGTGGAGGCTTCAACGGCCCGCGGGTGGGGGTGTTGTATTATTAGAGGGGTGATGGCTAGTGTATTGATCTCAAGCCCAATCCAGGCAAGAAGTCAGTGGGAGCTTGCAAAGGTAATAGTGGTGCCTAGGCCGAGGCTGATGAGGAGAAGGGAGAGAATAGGTGGGCTCATTAGTAAAAGAGGGGGTTAACCAACATTTTTGGGGTATGGGCCCAATAGCTTATTTAGCTGACTTTACTAGGAGGTGGTGTAGGGGAAGCACGAAGAGTTTTGATCTCTTAGGCGGGGGTTCAAGTCCCCCCTTTCTATTGGGAGTTGGAGGGGCTTTAACCCTCATATTTCACTCTATCAAAGTGGTCCTTTAATTCAGGCACAATTCCCAGGGCTAGAATTGTGGGGGTGTGCTGGCAAGTGCAGTTGTTAGGGCAAGGTGGAGGACGACTAGGGCCAGGGTTGTTGGTAGGAAGTTTTTTCATACTAGGTGTATGAGTTGGTCGTATCGGAAGCGCGGGTAGGAAGCTCGAACTCAAATAAAGGCAAGGGAGAGTAAGGCTGCCTTAGTTATTAGGGTGGCGGGAGCTAGCTCTGGGGTGTAGGCTCCTCCAATGAATATAATAGCAGAGAGGGTGTTCATAAATAGGATATTGGCGTATTCTGCTAGAAAAAAGAGGGCGAAGGGGCCCCCGGAGTATTCCACATTAAAGCCCGATACTAGTTCTGATTCTCCCTCGGTGAGGTCAAAGGGGGCTCGATTTGTTTCGGCTAAGGTTGAGATAAACCATATGGCAGCCAGAGGCCATGTGGCCAGGAGAAGCCAGGTGGACTCCTGTGCAACTATAAAGGTTTGAAGTGAGAAGCTGCCAGCAAAGATAACTACGGATAGGAGGATTAATCCAAGGCTAACCTCATAAGAGATAGTTTGTGCTACTGCTCGGAGTGCCCCCATCAATGCGTATTTAGAGTTAGAGGCTCATCCTGAGCCTAGCGTGGAGTATACGCTGAGGCTAGAGATGGCTAGGATAAATAGGATACTCAGGTTTAGGTCAGCAACGGGGTAGGGGGTTGGAATTACGACTCAGAGTGTTAGGGCAAGGGTGAGGGCTAGTAGGGGAGTAATCAGAAATAGGGTGGGGGCAGAGGTGGAGGGGTGGACAGGTTCTTTTAGGAATAGTTTTAGGCCATCTGCGATTGGTTGGAGGAGGCCGTAGGGTCCAACGGCATTTGGTCCCTTGCGATGTTGTATATAGCCTAATACTTTCCGCTCTAGGAGTGTTAGGAAGGCGACTGCTAGTAGGATCGGGATAATATAGGCTAAGGGGTTGAGAAGGTGGGTTACGATCAGGGACATAGTTAGGGAGGGGAGTTGAGCCCCTGTCTAGAGGGCTTAGGCCTCTTGCAATTACCGGTCTCTGCCACCCTAACTAACCATGCTCTTTGGCATGCCTCTTATGTCCTCTTGCCTGCTTTAGTTGGCTTCATTAGGTGAGGATGAGGCGTGCTTGGAGTATGGGCCTCTTCTTTTCGGTCCTTTCGTACTAGAAAAGAACATATCACAGATAGAAACTGACCTGGATTACTCCGGTCTGAACTCAGATCACGTAGGATTTTAATCGTTGAACAAACGAACCCTTAATAGCGGCTGCACCATTAGGATATCCTGATCCAACATCGAGGTCGTAAACCCCCTTGTCGATAGGGGCTCTGGAAGGGGATTGCGCTGTTATCCCTGGGGTAACTCGGTTCGTTTGTCGGCAGGGCCGGGTCATTGGTGGTCAGATATTCTGGTGCTTGGAGGGGTGACTCTTGGTTCGAAGAGGGGTCTCTCGGTCCACGCGGGGGTTTGTTTTATCTCCGTGGTCGCCCCAACCAAAGGCATTGGGAAAGGTAGGCTGTGGCTGTTTCTGGCTTAATGTCCTCTTTCTTAAGCCTAAAGCTCCACAGGGTCTTCTCGTCTTGTGGGGGTATACCCGCCTCTGCACGGGTAGGTCAATTTTACTGATGGGAGAGGGGAGACAGCTAAGTCCTCGTGGTGCCATTCATACAGGTCTTCATTTAAAAGACAAGTGATTGCGCTACCTTCGCACGGTCAGAATACCGCGGCCGTTAAACTATTGTCACGGGGCAGGCGGGACCTCTTATTCTCTACTTGCAAGAGGCGGTGTTTTTGGTAAACAGGCGGGGCTTGGGTTTGCCGAGTTCCTTCCCTCTCTTTTAGTCTTTCCTTGGCTGCATTCTGGTGTAAGGTTAACGATACTATTTGAACGATCTTCTGGTTGTTTGGTTGGGGTTCAGTGCCCTCTGGGGGTGGGATCGGGTAGTTCCCGGTGGGTTGTCCAGGCCGGGGTACACTCATGCAAGGAGAGGCGCTTGGGCCTCTTGTTACTCATTCTAGCATGGTTTCTTCTACTGGGTAGAATAGCTTAGTATTAGGAGGGGGGCTTGACTGGTTGACTGGAATTAGTGGTTTGGGACTACTTGAGCTTTAACGCTTTCGGGAGGATGGCTGCTTTTAGGCCTACCTGGGTAGTTCACCTTGAGTAACTAATATATTACCCTCCCGGGAAGGTTGTGTCCTTTTCAAGAAAGCTGAACCTTTCTTGAATAACTCCACTGGTTACCTGGCACTAGGGTGGTGTAACCTAGTTTAGCGGGGGTAGGCAGGGGGCTGAACTAATATTCATTTCCTAAGCAACCAGCTATTACTAGGCTCGGTAGGTTTATCACCTCTACTTGAAGTTCTTCCCACCCTTTTGCCACAGGGACGGGTTAGCCCTTATTAGGCTGTCTTGAAGTAGCTCGTCTAGTTTCGGGGAATCAGACTAAAGGTCACTTTGCCTGAGTATGACTGGCTAGATCATGATGCAAGAGGTACGAGGGGATAGCTCTGCTGCTCTTTGCTTGAGTGGCTTTTTCATATCTCTTTCAACTTTCCCTTGCGGTACTGGTCTCTATTGCTTCTGTTCCTATTTCTGTCTCCCATACTTAAGGGGAAAAATGGTTTGTTTACTCAGGGGGGGGCCTTGTTGTGATTATATTTATGTGGGGGGGGGGTCGAGCTAGTTGTTGAGCTCAAGGTGGCTCGATTTGCACGAGCAACTTCTCGGTGTAAGGGAGATGCTTGACTGCTTAGCTTCATCTTGGTTTTCCAAGTTCACCTTCCGGTAAACTTACCTTGTTACGACTTGCCTCCCCTGGGCCGTGCGTTATCTTTTAGGGAGTTCTTGTTGCGGGGGCGGGGGAGAGTGACGGGCGGTGTGTGCGCACCTTAGAGCCGGCTTCAGGGGAACACTCTGTTTTCCTCTTACTGCTAAATCCTCCTTTAGGGGTGTGTTTTCAACACCCTTTTCGTATATTCTGGGTCAGAGAATGTAGCCCATTGCTTCCCACCCCATGCGCTACACCTCGACCTGACGTCTTTGGCTATATCAGTCTTGCTTACTTTTAATCCCTCACGGGGTAAGCTGGGGGCGGCGGTATATAGGCGGTTGGGGGGCTAGGGGTGGTGAGGTTAGACGGGGAGTATCGGTTCTAGAACAGGCTCCTCTAGGGGGATCTAAGGTACCGCCAAGTCCTTTGGGTTTTAAGCTGGTGCTCGTAATTCCCTGGCGGACAGACGTGTAGGGGTCTATCAAAGTTTATAGCTATACATAGTGGGGTATCTAATCCCAGTTTGTTCTATAGGTTTCGTGGGTTCAGCTGGTTTAAAGCCACCTTCGTGGGGAGTCCTCTGCCCTTCGGAGTGCGTATAACGGCTTTGGGGGCGTTTGGCTTTAGTTAGGGGGGGGCTGCTTAACCACTCTTTACGCCGTAGGCTGTCGACTTGGGCCTCTCGTATAACCGCGGTGGCTGGCACGAGTTTTACCGGCCCTGGGGATCTTAACTGAGTCAAGCTTTCACTTATATCTCAATATCTATCACTGCTGAATTCCCTTGAGGGTGTGGCTGAGCAAGGCGTCTTGGGCTAAAAGGGGGAGGGGTTGTGCCTGATGCCGGCTCCTTTTCTTCGGGTAGGAAGTTGAGGGCATTCTCACGGGGGTGTTGACGCTTGCATGTGTAATTCCGACCTGAGCCGATGGAAAGATTAGGACCAAATCTTTGTGCTTATGAGGGGTTGATTCCTATCTTGACATCTTCAGCGTCATGCTTTGGTTTAAGCTACATGAGC